CTCCCCCTCTGAGAACCGTATATGAGAATTTCATCTCGTACGGCTCAAGCGGAAACACACAAATACTGATTTCAACGGATATATAATAGAAAATGAAAAACTTCATTAACCACTTGATTCGATTTGCCTCGAAGATACGAAGTAACAAAAATCCGGAATCTCTTCTTTGTGATGATAATGCCAAAAAATATCAAGTTGGCTCATCTGTCTTTCTTTATGTTGATCGTTACAGGCCTCTTGAATCTTCTCTTCCCTATTTTTTATTTGTTATTTGATTTATTTTTTTTTTTTTGTGCGTACTGCGGATTTACTCTTGTTTTACTATTGATAGGAATTCTCTTGTTGAGACCCTATGAATCAATTGAAACCTCAGATTCATACTAGAACCACGATGATTTAGCCTCAAGCTAAACTCAAAGGTTCTCTGAGTAAGAACCTTTGATGATCACTTATTGAATGAATGGATGTAATGACTCAACAAAATCTAGAGAAAGAGTTATCCTTCGGTCAAAATAAATCTGAAGGAATAAAATTCGTTTGATTTAGGAAATACCTATTTGAATTTTTTTTGAGTCCGGTTGCGAGGTCTGAATAAATAGTAGGTATGAATCATAGTTCAAATATTTCTTTTCTTGATCTATTCTATATATTCCGTGCTCCAGATACTAGAATAAATATCCGACGAGGTAGAATCATCTTGATAGAGATAACAGGTCCATTCTATGTATTATCAATAGGATCAATTATAACAAGTCACACACTCATATTCCGGAAATACCGAAACAAATAAATTCCACGGTCGAACTACCAGAATAGAATGGTCTAGAAATCCAAGTCTAAAGTAATTTTTTCTTTGATTGAAAGACTAGGACTTCATAGTTCTTATAAACCTAACTCATTGAAATTCCATCCAGTAAAACGGAAGAATTATAAATTTCCAAAATAATAGATAGGAATATCGCAAATAGAGCCATTGCGACCCCCATAAGTGGTGTAGTCCCCCATCCCGGAGCTACTTTACCATATTCCGAATTCAATGGTTTCAATAAATCCCCTACAGTAGTTCGTCTTGGCCCAGATCTAGAACTATCCTCAACGGTTTGTGTAGCCATAAATCCTATTTAATGATTGGTTGAGATCTGTTGACTTTGTATACTATTCCGTTGTAGTTGTAAATAAACGATCTTATCGTAGATCCATTGTGATCTTGAAATTATCTAAAAATGGAAACAGCAACCCTAGTCGCCATCTCCATATCCGGTTTACTTGTAAGCTTTACTGGGTACGCCTTATATACCGCTTTTGGGCAACCCTCTCAACAACTAAGAGATCCATTCGAAGAACACGGGGACTAGTTGAAGTAATGAGCCTCCCGATATGGGAGGCTCATTACTTCAATTAAATTATTTCGAAAGGTTATTTCATTTTTTTAGTCGGAACCTTAGGTGGTTCTCGAAAAAAGATAGCGAAAAAAATTATCCCTAAAGTCGAGACTAAAAGGAATGTATAAACCAATGCTTCCATGGATTCGATCGTGGTTTACAATTATAGCTTCCACACCTATTCATTTGGGATCATTTATCATATCATATAAAGAAAGAAAAAAAGTCAAAGAAAAGATGGTGATTCAAGTCAAGATTTCTCTGATACCCAATGTCAAATAAAAAAAAAATAGAGGCGAAAGATACCACAACAATGTCGTATCAGACTACTTGTCTCCTTGTAGTTGGATCTCCAAGTTTTTGGAATGTTCCAAATTCCACTTGAGCATCCAAATCTGGATCAATACCAGCAAAAACATCTCTGAACAAGGTTCTAGCGCCATGCCAAATGTGTCCGAAAAAGAAGAGCAAAGCAAACGTAGCATGCCCAAAAGTGAACCAACCCCTTGGACTGCTACGAAAAACACCATCGGATTTCAAAGTAGCCCGATCTAATTCAAAAATTTCACCTAATTGGGCACGTCTAGCATATTTTTTCACAGTAGCAGGATCAGAATAACTTACTCCATTAAGTTCGCCACCATAGAACTCAACAGTAACACCTACTTGTTCAACACTATACTTTGATTCTGCCCTTCTAAAAGGAACATCAGCTCTCACAATTCCGTCTTCATCTACCAAAACTACCGGAAATGTTTCAAAAAAAGTAGGCATACGACGTACAAAAAGCTCGCGCCCTTCTTTATCTCTAAAGACGGGGTGTCCTAACCATCCAACAGCAATTCCATCCCCATTGTCCATTGAGCCTGCTCTGAATAATCCCCCCTTTGCCGGATTATTACCAATATAATCATAAAAAGCTAATTTTTCGGGAATTTTAGACCAAGCTTCCGATAAACTAAGATTTTCGGCTAGCCCGGCACTAACTCTTCGATATATTTCTTGCTGAAAGTATCCCTGATCCCACTGATAACGAGTAGGACCAAATAATTCGATTGGGGTAGTTGCTGAACCATACCACATAGTTCCAGCAACAACAAAAGCTGCAAAAAAAACAGCAGCGATACTACTGGAAAGTACAGTTTCAATATTGCCCATACGTAATCCTTTGTATAGACGTTGAGGCGGACGAACACTAAGATGGAATAGGCCTGCTAATATGCCCAATGTACCCGCTGCAATATGATGAGAGGCTATTCCTCCCGGAACAAAAGGATCAAAACCTTCCGCGCCCCACGCTGGATTTACAGATTGTACTTTTCCAGTTAGTCCATAAGGATCGGACACCCATATTCCAGGACCATACAAACCTGTTACATGAAATGCGCCAAAGCCAAAGCAAGCTACCCCTGAGAGAAATAAATGAATTCCAAAGATCTTGGGCAAATCCAAAGAAGGTTTTCCCGTACGTTCATCACAGAATATTTCTAGGTCCCAATATACCCAATGCCAGATAGCTGCCAAGAAGCACAAACCGGAAAACACTATGTGTGCCCCTGCCACACCTTCATAACTCCAAATACCCGGATTTGTTATAGTTCCTCCTGAAATACTCCAACCGCCCCACGAATTGGTTATTCCTAAACGAGTCATGAAGGGTATAACGAACATACCTTGTCTCCACATCGGATCAAGAACGGGATCAGAGGGATCAAAAACCGCTAATTCATATAAAGCCATCGAACCAGCCCAACCAGAAACTAGAGCTGTATGCATTATATGAACAGAAAGCAATCGACCGGGATCATTCAATACGACAGTATGAACACGATACCAAGGTAAACCCATGGAAATACCTCTTTATCAAAGAAAAATAGACACTATGCCACTTTATTTTATCGCATTGGAAAAGACTATATATACTAACCATGTACCTAACCTTTTCAGTAGATTCCGTATCAGAAAGGATTAATATTTATTCCATTCCATTGAAAATAACGTGAAAATAATGGAACAATTTTGTTCGTAAGAACAAAGAGAAGCAGATCTATTCTATACCCGATAAGTACCAATACGCAATGGGAGGATTGGTCCCATTTTTGGGGAACGAATGGATAGATACTTGTTTATCATTCGAACGATCGATTTCTTCGTTCAAATTTTTTCTTTCTTTATTCATTCTGTCTTACTCTATAAACTTTCCAATCTATGTATCAAATAGAATAAAGAGAAAAAAGGGATGAAGACAATAAACCATTGATTGTTACGTTTCCATATTAAAGTGAAGTATAGTACTAAATTTTTTTCTTTAATTTAATGCCCATTGGTGTTCCAAAAGTACCTTTTCGGAGTCCTGGAGAGGAAGATGCGGTTTGGGTTGACGTATAGTGCGACTTGTCAGACATATTGGGTCATATGGGATTTACCCGTTCTCTCCCCTGATCGAGATATCCTCTGTTTCGCCCAAGAGATATTGTATTGAGTGAGGCATCAATCAATCATTCGGAGCGTGAAGTGCAATTAGATCAATTTATTTTATATTGGGGATCAATATTATCAATTTAGAAGAATTTATGGTTTACTTGGACTGATAAAATAAAGTATCCAGGCTCCGTTCAGAAAATACCAAATCGATAACAAATTGTTAATATAATATATGTATGATTACCACTTGTATCATAAATGATTCTTATACCTACTATTACTATAGTAGTGATAGTAGTGATCCCAAATTGCCGACCAACGGAATAGTATGATGAATACATCAAATAGTTTTGGGAAAGCAAGACACAAAATTAACAAAAAAAAAGAAGTCATAACAAAAAAATGGTACTGAGACCATTTGTCCTATATGTGCAAATAGAATTCGGACAGATCTTTTCCCGGAGTAGACCATGAACCTAAAAGAATTGAAAGGACCCATTCAGGAACAAGACAATGACATCGTGATTTTAATATCGATGAAACAATACATCAATGATAGGTTAGTTTAATAAGTTCAGTAATCTCTTTTTTTTTTTTAGAGGGAAGGGAGCCTAAACTCATCTCGTTTTTTTTAATAGAAGACCCTTCATTAAGAAAACCTGTTACATAAAAAAAAGAAATAAAGCTGGAATCGACACATTGATTCTTTTTTTTCTTTTTCACAATTTTTTTGAACCGTATGTATCCAAAGGTGCACGTACGGTTCCTAAGGGATGCAATTTTGTCCTAATCAACCGACTTTATCGAGAAAGATTACTTTTTTTAGGCCAAGAGGTTGATAGCGAGATCTCGAATCAACTTGTTGGTCTCATGGTATATCTCAGTATAGAAGATGGTACTAGGGATCTTTATTTGTTTATAAACTCTCCCGGCGGATGGGTAATACCAGGAATATCCATTTATGATACTATGCAATTTGTGTCACCTGATGTGCATACGATATGCATGGGATTAGCCGCGTCAATGGGATCTTTTATTCTGGTCGGAGGAGAAATTACCAAACGTCTAGCATTCCCTCACGCTTGGCGCCAATGAGTTTTTATTTGATTGAAAAAAAAAAGAAGACTATGCCTTCGCCACATTGATTATAAAAGAAAATTATAAGTAATAATAGCATGGCACTTCGGGTTCGATATGAACAAACCATTATTGTTTTTTCATAACATGAGATTTTGTATCGAGATAGTAGTATGAAATAAAGGTTATTTCCGATTTGATCTTATGTGTCGGGAGTACATTTCAGCGTCACAAACCATTTTTCTTCCACACCAGAAGTCTCTTTCTGATACTTATGCTATGAAAGAAAGAGTACAAAAATGAAAAAAAAAAAAGATCATTTTTGACTTATTTGATCGTATCAAAAAGAAACTTTGGGATTGCTAAATCACAGACGAGATAAATATATAAAGTAACAGAACCATCATAGTATTCTTTTTTACTTCTATGAAAGGAAGGGTGGTAAATGGATCATTCAACGATCTGGATTAGATGGATTCTATTTCTTTCTTCGATAGAATAGAAGAGAAGAAAGGGTCAATTCCATTGCAGAGCCGTATGCAATGAACAAAAGATGCCTGTACGGTTATTCAATTCTATTTGATTTTTTTTCTTGTTATTTTTTTATCCCCTACTTTAGTTTAGCCCAATCATGCGAGATAGAAGAACCGTTCATGATGTTATATCAATATCATCAGGGTTATGATTCACCAACCTGCTAGTTCTTTTTATGAGGCACAAGCAGGGGAATTTATCCTGGAAGCGGAAGAACTACTGAAACTTCGCGAAACCCTAACAAAGGTTTATGTACAAAGAACGGGCAACCCTTTATGGGTTGTATCCGAGGATATGGAAAGGGATGTTTTTATGTCAGCAACAGAAGCCCAAGCTCATGGCATTGTTGATCTTGTAGCGGTCGAAAATGAAAATACTGGGGATTTCGTATAAATCTATTTTATTTCAAACCATAATTCAAATTCTCTGTGATTTGATATTGAATAGAAATAATTCATGATGATCAATCATCAGGTTAAGATCGATCTAAACCAACCCATTTTATTCTATATATACATATATATACATACGACATGCCAACTATTAAACAACTTATTAGAAACACAAGACAGCCAATAAGAAATGTTACAAAATCTCCCGCTCTTAGAGGATGTCCTCAGCGTCGAGGAACATGTACTAGGGTGTATGTGCGACTCGTTCAGATCATAAGTTCGAACAAATGAGACAATTTTTTCAGTATCAATGACCGGTACCAATGAATAGGATAGATAGAGAAGATCTATCATATACCCATATTGTATATGGAATTTATGGTTTCCATTGGTGCAAATCCAATCATCTAGATTTGAAATAAGAAGCAATTCCCCATTGGTAGCAAATGGTTATCCATTAAGCGGAGGAAATGGTATCATAAGAAGCAAAAAGGTTATGCTCCTTTTCTTGAAAGAACGGACTAACAGGGTCAGCTACCTAGCCAACTTTCATAATTAAATGCCGTCACTGTATGGATAACTCTTTTTGTGAAAAGAGCTATTACTGTAGATAGGTAGAGCCAAAGAGTGTGAACTATACAAGTTAACAATAACATTTGATTAAATGAAAGAAGAGGCTCCGGTGTATAGAGAGGACCTCACCGTTTAAGAGGTAACCATAGAAACGATGGAACCCACTATTTTTTTTTTTTATTTAGTATCGTTCTAATTTCTTATTTCCAGTGAAATAACTGGAAGGAATAGAATACAAAATCGTGGTTGGGAAGGTCATAGTAGCAAAAGCCATTGGAATTGATATTTTATATATCGGAATAATCCGTTTTGTTATTAATCGACCGGGGAAGGGGAAAAGGATGACTGAAAGAAGAGAAATCAATTAGTTATTCATTAAGCTTTAATCTGATTCAATGACCAGAGTTAAACGAGGATATACAGCTCGGAGACGTCGAACAAAAATTCGTTTATTTGCATCAACCTTTAGAGGGGCTCATTCAAGACTTACTCGAACGATTACTCAACAGAAAATGAGAGCTTTGGTTTCCTCTCATCGAGATAGAGGCAGACAAAAGAGGGATTTTCGTCGTTTGTGGATCACTCGGATAAACGCAGTAACTCGTGAGAATAAGGTATTCTATAGTTATAGTATATTAATACACAATCTGTACAAGAAGCAATTGCTTCTTAATCGTAAAATACTTGCGCAAATAGCTATATCAAATAAGAATTGTCTTTACATGATTTCCAATAAAATTATCAAATAAAGGAGATTCAAAAGTAATATACAGGAATGATTGAAAGGGAATTCCCCGGAGAATGAACTCCGGGAAGATATAGAATAAAAATAAATTAAGATAAGTAGTAGAAATGAACGAACATGCTTCAATAAAAAAAAATATTTCTTCTTCTCCCCCATTTTTGTTTCTTATATTATAACACAAGAATCAAATCAGGATTCTAGGCCTTTTCGAACAAAACATCAATCTGAGCTTGAGTTCCAATTGGATTTTTGAGTCAATTGAGGAGTATGCCTATTTATTTCTGGTTCTAGGACCAGTAGTTCTTGGGATCGACTCAGCTCTCTCAAATTGTTTCTCATTATTAAGAAAAGGTAACAAAGATAAAATACGAGCTTGTTTTATAGCAATAGTAATTAATCGTTGTTGTTTCAAGGTCAATCTATTCACTCGTCTAGATAATATTTTTCCTTGTTCACTAATAAATCGACTAATTAAACTCATGTTTCTATAATCGATTCGATCCCCCGATCCAATTGGGGGCAAACGCCTACGAAAAGATCGCTTGTATTTACGAAAAGGTTGCTTGGATTTATCCATGGTTTATTCCTTATCTCTAAAGTTCTATTTATTTATTCATTTCGGATCCAACCGAAATAGGCTTTGATTCATATATTATTTCATTCATATACTATATATCTATACACATGAAAGAATATCTACATAAAATCGGGTTTGATTTGTATATATTATGTATATTATATATGTTAAGTTCTTACTCTTCCTGTCCTGTTCTTTGGAAAGATCGAACACATGATGTTCCCTTCGATCTATTTCTTGATTTCCCCATGAATCGTATGCTTATGACAATAGCGACAAAATTTTTGCAATTCTAATCGACTGGGTGTATTGTGGCGATTCTTTTGAGTAATATATCTAGAAATGCCCCGCGATTCCTTATTGACACTATTTCGGACACAACTGGTACATTCCAAAATAACTCTGACTCTGACATCTTTACCCTTGGCCATGAACCTCCTTTAGATTTTGTATCGACTTAACTTAAGTCTTATATTTTCGATCCGAACCGAAGAAGAAGAAAAAAATCAATAGAAGTTACTAGTTAGAAATTCCATTTCTAAGCATTTCGTTGTAATTCTTCTTATTATCTTATCTAATTAATTTATTATCTAATTAATAGAATATGTATTAATATAGTATATATTAAGTTAAGTAATACAAAATAGAATAATAATTAAGTAATACAATTTCTTTCTAACTATCAATTATTTCTATCCTAAATCCCAATATTTCATTTAAGTATCTTTTTTCTATGCTATGATTTCGTAGAGCCCACCCTAGACTGGATACACATTTGAATTTTATTTCTGTTTTCCCAAATTTGATCTTGGATCTACCGGATTTTTTATGAGGTTCAATACACTTTTTCCTTCTCTTTCCTTACTATTCTAAAGAATTGAAAGGGAGAGGCGAGGTTTTAGTTACGTCATGTGGAATTATATTTCTTCATTTCTTCGCATATCAATAACTAGAATTAAAAAAAGGGGAATGACAGGGCATCTGGGAATAAACGATTAATTTCTATCAATAGACCCGCTAAAGACCCAAACCATAGAGTAGTTAACACAGGTGCCACGGAGAGATATGTTTTTAGATCTCGCATTGAAAATCCTCCTTCTTTATTGTAATACATATATTGTCAGATGCTGTAGTTCAAGATCATTTTTATTTATTTTTACGCGGATTTCCTAAAAAAAATGGATATGTACAATGAACCAATAGATGAGATTTTCCTGTCACTAAAAAAGAAAAAGATGACCCCTTCTTCCTGAGCATTACGGATAAATATTCATTCTTTTTTATATGTTAGGTTGGGTTTCAGATGTATATAATTCTTTTATTATATGAAACCAAAAACAAGAAATGACAAGAAAGTTCTATATAGATAGAGGAGAAAATAAAGATGTGGAAAACAAGACAGGTATTTTGTACAATGACACTGTACAACAATTTTAAAAAGGGATGTAGCGCAGCTTGGTAGCGCGTTTGTTTTGGGTACAAAATGTCACGGGTTCAAATCCTGTCATCCCTACCTATTACTTCTCCTATGGGCAGTAACGAGAGATTAATTGAGATCGACGGGGCATAATCTTTCATTTTTGGATACTATATTTATGCGAGATGTGTTAGAAGTTAAGTGGAAAAAAAAAAATTCTTTGAAAGCGCTCTTAGTTCAGTTCGGTAGAACGCGGGTCTCCAAAACCCGATGTCGTAGGTTCAAATCCTACAGAGCGTGATTCCGTCTATCTTATGTATGTCGAATCACAATAAAATAACTTAACAAAACAAAGTTGAATTGCAACTGGAATTTGACCTCCTCCCTGTAGGAGGTCAATCAAAAAAAGAAATGTTACTCAATCAAAGGTCCAACTGATCACCACGTCTGTATTGTAAATATGCAGTCACAAATAATCCTGCCAAAGTAATAGGAATTAGACCTAAGACGATTCCAAATAGAAAAACTTCAATCATTTCGGTTTGTTTGAGGGGATAAAAAAGGGGGGTAAGATCTATCCCTAAATATTAATCTGAATTATCCGTGAATCTCAATGACCAAGAAAAAAAATTGGCAATTGGTGCGGGAAAGAACCATAGAATATCTGGAATTCCCGAGAAATATTTTTCTGAATTATTTATTCAATTCATTTTCAAATAAGTCGTATCTTGTTCAAACCAATAAATAGAGCTGGGGTTATAGTTAAAGCAGCCAGTAGAAAACCAAAATAACTAGTTATAGTAAGCATGAAAGGGCTTTATTAGATATGTTTTTTTTTCTACATATGTTGATAAAACACTTACCTAAGTTTCCATTTTT